CAGGGCGGGTAAAATGTTTCACATGCGCATGTATATATATAATACGCGTTAATAAATTGGGAGCGGGACAAGAGAGAAAGTAGGTGTAGTAGTTCTTGAAGTCGGTGGCTGTAAAGATAAAAGGCTGTTGGACTTGGTTAAATGCTAAGCAAGAATTTATGATGACGTATGTTAGTTGCTTTTTCTTAGGGGGATTTATTTTGAGCATGATTGCGGTAGCTTGTAATCCTTCTCCCTTTTATGGATCTTTTGGCCTGGTAGCGGTCGCAGGGTTTGGCTGTGCAGTAGTAGTTGGCTCTGGGGGCACATTTTTGGCGTTAATTTTAGTTATAATCTATGTAGGGGCAATATTAGTTGTATTTGTATACTCGGCGGCGCTTGCCGCCGATCGGTACCCTGAGAGTTGAGGGAGTGGGGGTGTAGCGGGGCAGGCGGTGGGATACCTTTTAGGAGTAATGGTAGCCTCTGGCTTCTTTTGGAAAGAAGAGTATGGAGTTTTGTGGGGCTTCGGGGGAAGCGTTGAGGAGTTGGCCCCTCAGCGGGGGGATATTGGAGGGGTTTCATGAATATACTCGTTAGGAGGCCCACTATTGGTAATTAGTGCAGGGGCACTACTTTTAACCCTCTTCGTTGTGTTTGAGGTTACGCGCCTGCTACATCGAGGGGCGTTTCGATAAAACTTATGTGCAATAACACACCGATTTTGGGGGGGTAGGGGGGGAAAATTATTATTAGTATGTACTCAGGAGTATTTATGAGTCCAAAAAAGGACAAAATTTTAAAACATTAACATAACTTTCCTCCGGAAAGGAGGGGGTAGCACACTCTTATGCGCCTTCGGCGCGGCTTCGCCCGCACTTTGAGATGTCAGTGAAGGGAAAAAAAAAAAAGACTACCCCTGGCCCTCTGGAAAGAATGCTCGGCATGCTGGGTGCTCCCGGTTATGTTTTCAAGCATTTACCTATGTCACTTACGATAAAAGTGTGAGTAACAATCTAGTTTTGTCCCTGAAGTAACAGCCAAATGCAAATATTAGTTCACTAGGTGCTATTCTTCAAGTATTGTCCCTGACCTTCAATAATAACGGACCCCTGATCTCTCCCGTGATAAGGCTCTCACATGTTTGACTGAATGGATTATTCTAGACAGGTTCTAGTTTACCAACATTACACTCTGAATAATCTGACATTCAGGATGAATGGTTAACTTTGTTGTTTATGTCTGAAAACATTGTAACCCCTTTTTCAAATCACTTCTCCTGTGTTCATTCATTGTAGTGTATTGATACATAATATGCTATACTACATATGTAATACTACATAATATGTGTTAATACATAATATGCTATACTACATATGTAATACTACATAATATGTGTTAATACATAATATGCTATACTACATATGTAATACTACATAATATGTGTTAATACATAATATGCTATACTACATATGTAATACTACATAATATGTGTTAATACATAATATGCTATACTACATATGTAATATTACATAATATGTGTTAATACATAATATGCTATACTACATATGTAATACTACATAATATGTGTTAATACATAATATGCTATACTACATATGTAATACTACATAATATGTGTTAATACATAATATGCTATACTACATATGTAATATTACATAATATGTGTTAATACATAATATGCTATACTACATATGTAATATTACATAATATGTGTTAATACATAATATGCTATACTACATATGTAATATTACATAATATGTGTTAATACATAATATGCTATACTACATATGTAATATTACATAATATGTGTTAATACATAATATGCTATACTACATATGTAATATTACATAATATGTGTTAATACATAATATGCTATACTACATATGTAATATTACATAATATGTGTTAATACATAATATGCTATACTACATATGTAATATTACATAATATGTGTTAATACATAATATGCTATACTACATATGTAATACTACATAATATGTGTTAATACATAATATGCTATACTACATATGTAATATTACATAATATGTGTTAATACATAATATGCTATACTACATGATATGTAACATTACATGATATGTAACATTACATGATATGTTATGTTACATGATATGTTATGTTACACAACACTGTGTTTTACCATGTAAAATCCGCCAAAATTTTGCGCAAAAAGCGCATACACATGTAATAGTACATAATATGTGATAACACATATAGTGCTATCACATATCATGTACTATTACATGTCTATGCGCTTTTGACATAGGTGTAATGACATACTAAATGCATTGTTGCATGTATGTAATAATACACGCGTTTGTGGCACTCGGGTGGGGGAGTGCCCCTCCTTGTGCGTACAATGCAGATGTTTGCATAAACCTCTTTATACTCCCCCCCCCTAAATGTTCATATGACCTTTGCCCCACCTGAAACTATACATATATATGAATCTCGCCCTGCGAGATTTGGGAATAAATATAGTGTGAACGAGCCCCGAATTTGTGTTTGTGGCCTCAGAAAGTGTAAATTTTTTTAATCATATATATATATGTATATACATTTGTTATTTGTAATAGATGCTTAATGCCTGCGTTAAATATAAATGTATCTCAAAGAGTAGTTTAATAGAGAATGCTGGCTTTGGGAGGGAGTGGTCGGGGTGCGAATCCCTTCTCTTTGAGCAAGAGGGAGGAGTTGAACCTCCGACATTCGGCTTACAAGACCGACGCTCTACACTGAGCTACTAATGCAAAGCCACTCTAAAGCTTTGTTCTCTAATTCTCCAACAACGGGGATGAAGACAAGGAACAAGAGGAAATACAGTAAGGAAGCAACTTGGCCGATAATAATGAAAGGGTGCTCAACGGGCATGCCTCCAATTCAAGTGAGAATTATAACATCAGCGACGAGAGCCCAGAATAAAAACTGTGTTACGGGTCGGAATGTTATACTTCGTTGTTTTGATGTATGTAAATAGGGTACTACTATAAGTACTAGAATAGATGCTAGTAATGCCAACACCCCGCCTAGTTTGTTTGGGATTGAGCGAAGAATAGCGTAGGCAAATAAAAAGTATCACTCGGGCTTAATATGGGGAGGGGTTACCAGCGGATTGGCTGGTGTAAAATTGTCTGGGTCTCCTAGGAGGTTAGGGGAAAACAGTGCGAGGCTAGTTAATCCAATTAGAACAATTGCGAACCCTAGGAGATCTTTGTATGAGAAGTAGGGGTGGAATGAGATTTTATCTACATCTGAGTTAAGGCCTAAGGGGTTATTGGAGCCCGTTTGATGAAGAAAAAGGAGGTGTAGTATTGTGGCACCAGCGATTACGAATGGGAATAGGAAGTGGAACGCGAAGAACCGTGTAAGAGTGGCGTTATCTACTGAAAAGCCCCCTCAAATCCACTGAACTAGTGTATTACCTACATAAGGTACGGCGGATAATAGATTAGTAATAACTGTAGCGCCTCAAAAAGATATTTGTCCTCAGGGCAACACATAGCCTACGAAGGCTGTCATTATTACTAAGAGGAGAAGGATTACCCCGATGTTTCATGTTTCTTTATACAGGTATGAGCCGTAGTACAGGCCTCGGCCAATGTGAAGATAAATACAAATAAAGAAGAAAGATGCACCATTGGCGTGAAGATTACGAATAAGTCAGCCATAGTTAACATCTCGACAAATGTGTGCGATGGAGGAGAAGGCTGTTGCGATATCTGAAGTATAATGTATAGCTAAAAATAGACCTGTAAGAATTTGGGAAATCAAGCATAGGCCTAAGAGCGAACCGAAATTTCATCAAACTGAAATATTTGAAGGGGCCGGCAGGTCAACAAGTGCATGATTTGCGATTTTTAATAGGGGGTGTGTTTTACGGAGGGCGGCCATTAATGCTCCCTTAGTTGAAGAACAACGGTGGTTTTTCAAGCCATTGGTCCAAGTTAGAGTCTTGGAAGGAGTACGAGATGCTCACTATTACAATCGTGCTTACTATTGCGGTACTTTGCGGGTGTTACTAGGATATAAAGGCGTCCGTAGTGGACGGCAATATCCTGTGACCACGGGTTTCTCGCGGGGCGGCTCGGCAAGCTGTTTCGTGAGTGGGGATGCTTAATATTTTAAGTATCAAAGCACACCGTTCTAAACTTGTAGTTCCATAGATGCACGGCTTCGCCGGTTAAGCATCAAAACTCTCTTACCTAGTGCGTGATAAAATACCCGAAGGCCCTGGACATTGTCCAGGGCTTTTTTTGCGCCAAAACGTCTACTTGTGGCCAGGACATTTATTTCGTTCCGGTATTAGCTTGAAAGTAAGCCTATGTTAGAGGCTAACTAGTAGTGTGGCGAGGATAATAGTAACTAAGAATAGGGCGAGATATGTCTTAATCAACCCTTGTTGTGCATTACTAGTAGTTGTGACGAGAGATATATTAATAGAAGTTACTGCTTTAGGGCCTGTTTTTTCTAGTCAAGTTTGGTCTGTTATTTGGGAGGCAACTATTTGTCCGAAGCTTAGACTAAGTTTTGGGGAGAGGCGGTGTATAATGGGGGGGAAGAACCCCAGCAGATTGGAGAATAGGTAAACTGGGCGCTGAGTGGTTGACTTGAGTTGGTGGCCTGTTAAATTCCCCAGGTCTAAGGCTAGTAAAAAGCCAAGGAGGGTAACTATTAAGGCGGCTGTTTTTACCTCGTCTGGCATAGTTATTTCTGGTGTTTTTAAGGGGATAATGTTTGAGGTAATTAATAGACCAGCGAGGATGCTTCCTCAGGCAAGGCGTTTGATAGGGTTAGTGATGGCGGGGTCAACTTCGTTCATTTGGAAGATGGATCGAGGGGTTCGTGGGTTTCCGAGGGCTACAAAAATAATCAGCCGGAGGCTGTAGACGGCAGTGAATATCGTGGCGATGAGCGTAAGAATAAGAGCTCAAGCATTGAGGTGGGAGTTGGATAGTGCCTCGAGGATGGCGTCTTTGGAGAAAAAGCCTGCTAGGAAAGGAGTGCCTGTGAGGGCCAGGCTGCCGATACCCAGACAGGTCGTTGTAGTAGGGCACAGAAATCGGGCCCCTCCTATTATTCGGATATCTTGTTGGTCTCAGAGGTGGTGAATGATTGAGCCGGAGCACAGGAAAAGTATCGCCTTAAAAAAGGCGTGGGTACAGATGTGTAGGAAGGCTAATTGGGGTTGATTAAGGCCAATGGCGACTATTATTAGACCTAGTTGGCTTGATGTTGAGAAAGCAACGATCTTTTTGATGTCATTTTGGGTTAGGGCACAGGTGGCGGTAAATACCGTGGTTAAGGCCCCGAGACATAAGCAGATAGTTAATGCAAGGGGATTTTTCTCTATTAAAGGGCTTATTCGGATAAGCAAGAAAATTCCTGCAACTACTATTGTGCTGGAGTGTAGTAGGGCGGAGACAGGGGTGGGACCTTCTATAGCGGCGGGGAGTCAGGGGTGTAGGCCGAATTGGGCGGACTTACCGGTAGCAGCGATGATTAAACCAATTAAAGGAAAGGTAAGATCGAGGTCTTCGGAAGTTAAAAATACTTGTTGTATCTCTCAGGAATTAAGGTTCATAACCATTCATGCCATTGCAAAGATAAGGCCGATGTCCCCTACTCGGTTGTAAATCACGGCCTGAAGGGCCGCAGTGTTTGCGTCGGCTCGTCCGTACCATCAGCTGATGAGGAGGAAGGATATAATTCCTACGCCCTCTCAGCCAATAAAGAGTTGAAATAGGTTGTTTGCGGTAACCAAAATAATTATTGCAATTAAGAAGGTTAAGAGGTACTTGAAGAATCGGTTAATTAAGGGATCCGTGTGCATATACCAGGAGGTGAATTCAAGGATAGACCAGGTGACGTATAGGGCAACAGGGGTGAAGATAATAGAGTATATGTCGAATTTAAAGCTGATGTTTACGTCAAAGGTAAGGGTGTTTATTCACGTTCAGCTGGTGACGATCACTTCCGCCCCCTCATCAAGGAATAGGCATAGTGGGACTATGCTAGTAAAGAAAGCGATCTTTACGCTTGTTTTAACTTGTGACAGGGGTCAGTCTGAGCCTCGCTGGTGGGGGCTAAGGGTAGTTAAGAGAGGAAAGACAAGAATAATAAGGACAATGATCAAGCAGGAGGTTAAGATATGGGGGGTGGCGTACATAGCTTCCACTTGGATTTGCACCAAGAGTTTTTGGTTCCTAAGACCAACGGATGAGCTGTTATCCTTCAGAAGCTAAGTCGAGGGAGCTTCAGAGTTCAACTGAAGATAGCGGAAATTAGCAGTTTTCGGTGTTAGCAAACCTCTCTCGGTGAATAAGGGGATTTTAACCTCTATTTTTAGAATCACAACCTAATGTTTTTGTTAAACTATATCTACATGCGGCCCAGCCTCATACCAGTTCTGGCTTTAAGATGAGGAGAATTAATGGGAGGAGATGAAGTGCGATGAGAAGGTGTTCTCGGGAGTGAGAGGGGTCTAGGGTAATTATATGTATCGGTAATGGGCCCCGCTGGGTTATGATGAATATGTAGAGAGAGTAGGCGGCGGTAATTAAGGTGCCCGCCCCGGTTAGCGCAAGGGTTCATCAGGACCAGTTTAATAGTGAGGAAATAATTATTAATTCCCCTATTAGATTAGGTAGAGGAGGGAGGGCTAGGTTGGCTAGCGCGGCAATGAACCATCAAGCGGTTATTAGGGGAAGGGCTATTTGTAGCCCTCGGGCAAGTACTATTGTTCGGGTGTGGGTCCGTTCATAGTTTGTGTTCGCCAGGCAGAAGAGTGCTGAGGATGTTAGGCCGTGGGCGATTATTAAGATAAGGGCCCCGGTAAAACCTCAGGGGGTTTGGATGAGGATACCTCCGACTACCAGCCCTATATGGCTTACAGAGGAGTAAGCAATTAACGATTTTAGGTCCGTTTGACGAAGACAGATGGAGCCGGTTATGATGACCCCTCAGAGTGCGAAGATGATGAAGGGGTAGCTTAACTCATTGGTTAAAGATTCGAGCATAATTAGTATCCGCATTATACCGTAACCCCCGAGTTTCAGAAGTACGGCTGCAAGGATTATGGACCCTGCGATAGGGGCTTCGACATGGGCTTTAGGTAATCAAAGGTGGACCCCATATAGGGGCATTTTCACTAGGAAGGCCAGGAGGCAGCCGGCCCACCATATTTTATCGGAGCAGGTGAGGAGGAGAAGAGGGTTGGAGAAAGGAAGGGTTAATAGTGAGAGGGTGCCTGTGTTATTTTGGAGAATGAGGAGAGCCACTAGAAGAGGTAAGGAGCCTGCTAGTGTGTAGAAAAGGAAGTATGTGCCTGCGTTCAAGCGTTCTGCTTGATTTCCTCAGCGTGTAATAAGGAAGAGTGTTGGAATAAGGGTTGCTTCAAACATAACATAAAATATAATTATTTCTGTAGCGCCAAAGGCCATGATTAGGAAAACTTGTAGGGATGTAAGAAGGGTGATGTACATTCGCTGGCGGTTTAAGGGTTCGGAGGATAGGTGGTTCTGGCTTGCGAGAATCATTAGTGGCAGGAGTCAGCAAGTAAGGACCAGGAGGGGGGACGATAAAGGGTCCGTAGCTATATGGGGGGTTAAGAAAGCTCATCCTGTCTCAGCAGTGTTTTTAAACCAGGTAAAGCTGGCTAGGGCAATAAGCAGGCTGTGTAGTAGGGCAGATGGCCAGAGTCACTTGGCAGGGGTGGCCCAGATAGTAGGGACAAGTATAAGGGTTGGTGTAAGGACTATTAACATTGAAGGAGGTTAAGGCTTTGAAGGCGATCAGAGCCGTGGGTTCGGGCAGTGGCTGCTAGTAGGGCGAGGCCTGTGCTTGCCTCACAAGCAGAAAATGCGAGTAAGAGGAGGGGGGAGGCCAGGAAGCTAGTAATATCTAGTTGAAGGGCTCAGAGTGAGAGCGCCACAAATAAAGAGAGTATTATACCTTCTAGACATAATAGGGCAGAGAGGAGGTGTGTTCGATGAAACACTAGGCCTGTCAGTGCTAGAATAAAAGTTGCCGAGAAAGCGAAGTGAGGCGGAGTCATTAGGTGGATGTGGACTTAAACCACAAGTTTTTGAGCCGAAATCAAATGTTTTTCTTAAACTAACAACCTACTCTGCTCATTCAAGGCCTCCTTGAAGCCACTCGTAGGCTAGTCCGAGAATAAGGAGGGTAAGAACAGCGGTTGCCCAGCTAAATGTTATTAGGGGGGCGGGTAGTTGGTCCCCTCACGGCAAGGGGAGGAGGAGGGCAATCTCTAGGTCGAAGAGCAGGAAGAGGATGGCAACGAGGAAGAAGCGGAGGGAGAAGGGGAGTCGGGCGGTGCCAAGTGGATCGAACCCGCACTCATAAGGAGAGAGTTTTTCATGGTCAGGGGCTATCTGGGGAAGCCAGAAGGAGATAAACGCCAGGAGAACGGAAAGGCTAGTGGCAATAGCAATTATTGTGGTAATAAGGTTCATTATCTTTCCTTGGATTTAAACCAAGACCCGATGATTGGAAGTCACATATACTATTTTTAGTACTAGAAAGATTATGAGCCTCATCAGTAGATGGAGATGTAGAGGAACAGTCATACTACGTCTACAAAGTGCCAGTACCAGGCGGCTGCTTCAAACCCGAAGTGGTGCTCAGAGGTGAAGTGGAAGTGAATTTGCCGCAGTAGGCAAACGGCGAGGAACATTGAACCAATGATAACGTGAAGCCCGTGGAAGCCCGTGGCCACAAAAAATGTGGAGCCGTAAACTCCGTCTGCAATTGTGAAGGGAGCTTCATAGTACTCTATTGCTTGAAGAAAGGTGAAGTAGAAGCCTAAGGCAATAGTGAGGGCTAAGGATTGAATTGCTTGTTTTCGCTCCCCTTCCATGATGCTGTGGTGGGCTCAAGTGACTGTTACACCAGAAGCAAGGAGTACGGCTGTGTTTAATAAGGGGACTTCAAATGGATCAAGAGTAGTAATTCCTGTTGGGGGTCAGCAGCCCCCTAGTTCTGGTGTAGGGGCAAGGCTCGAGTGGTAGAAGGCTCAGAAGAAGCCCAGGAAAAAGAAAACTTCTGAGGTAATGAATAAGATTATTCCATACCGAAGCCCTTTTTGGACTGGGGGTGTGTGGTGGCCCTGGAAGGTGCCCTCTCGAACAACATCCCGCCATCACTGGAATATAGTTAAGAGAAGCAGAATTGTTCCAAGAATTATTAGTGTCGTGGAGTGGAAGTGGAATCAGACTGCGAGGCCTGATGTTATTAGGAGGGCAGCGATGGCTCCCGTGAGAGGTCAAGGGCTAGGGTCTACTATGTGGTATGCGTGAGCTTGGTGGGCCATTAGATGTTTTCTTGGAGGTATAAACTTAGTAGTAACACGAACACGTATGCTTGGATTATTGCTACGGCAACTTCTAGAAGAGTAAGGAGAAGTAATAGGACTGCTGTGAGGGCCGCAACTGTTGGTATTAAGGGGAGGAGTACGAAGGCGGCTGTGGCGATGAGTTGAATGAGAAGGTGGCCGGCTGTGAGGTTGGCTGTTAACCGGACCCCTAGGGCTAGGGGGCGGATAAATAGACTAATTGTTTCGATGATAACTAGTACAGGGATTAGAGGGGTAGGGGTTCCTTCTGGAAGAAGGTGGCCCAGGGCGACGGTAGTTTGATTCCGTAAGCCAATAATTACGGTTGCTAATCATAGGGGTACTGCAAGCCCCAAATTGAGAGACAGCTGTGTTGTAGGGGTAAAGGTGTAGGGGAGTAAGCCAAGTATGTTTAGGGTAATAAGAAAGAGTATGAGGGAGGCAAATAAAAGGGCTCACTTGTGCCCTCCAGTGTTTAGTGGGAGGAGGAGCTGTTGTGTAAATCGGTTAATAAATCAACTTTGAAGTAAAAGTTGACGATTGGGCAGCCATTGGGATGGAAGGGCAGGGAATATAACCCAAGGCAGTGCCAGGGCGACTGCGATTAGAGGAATTCCTAGGAAAGTTGGACTGAGGAATTGATCAAAGAAGCTTAAGACCAGGGTCAGAACCAAGAGTGCTCTGAAGGTTTTTGTAGGCCTCGTAGGTAGTTGTGGTTTGGGTAGACGTAGGATAGGATTTTTAGGGGAATTACGGCAAGTAGGACTATTCAGGCGTAAATAAAAATTGTAAATCACGGGGTTGGGAGAAGTTGGGGCATCTTATCGCTAGGGGTGGTTGGGAGGCACCAATTTTTAGCTTAAAAGGCTAACGCTTTACCCTATTTAGCTTCTTAGCGAAGCATCCTCAAGTATTAGGGATGACCAAGTTTCAAAGTGTTCTAGTGGCACCGCTTCAACAACAATAGGTATGAAGCTATGATTGGCGCCACAGATTTCAGAGCATTGCCCATAAAAAATTCCTGGTCGAGATGTAATAAAGGCCGTTTGATTTAGTCGGCCTGGGACTGCGTCTATTTTGACACCCAGCGCCGGGACGGCTCATGAGTGTAAGACATCCTCAGCAGTTACTAGCACCCGTAAGGGCGATTCCACCGGCACTACTATTCGATGGTCGGCTTCTAATAGGCGGAATTGTCCAGGGGCCAGGTCTTGTGTGGGAATTATATATGAGTCGAACCCGAGGTCCTCGTAGTCGGTGTATTCGTAACTTCAGTACCATTGGTGACCGACAGCTTTAATTGTCAGGTGGGGATCATTAATTTCGTCCATAAGGTAGAGAATTCGAAGTGAGGGAAGGGCAATAAGAATTAAGATTACTGCTGGGAGTACTGTTCAAATAATTTCGATCTCTTGGGAGTCTAAAATGAATTTGTTAGTAAGCTTAGTTGAAATTATGGCTAGAATAATATAAAGGACTAGAGTGCTGATCAAGAATACAACTATAAGGGCGTGGTCGTGAAAGTGTAGGAGTTCCTCTATGACAGGGGAAGCTGCATCTTGAAAACCTAATTGCAGGGGATGTGCCATTATGCAAGATGCGCGGGGTTTTAACCCACAATTCTGCCCTGACGAGGCAGTGCAATTTTAGTTTTACTAGCATCTTATGTCCTTTAACTTGAAAGATTATGGCAGAAAGGTAATGCGACTGCCTTGAAACCAGTTTACGGGGGTTCGACTCCCTCTTTTCTTGGGTAATTACTTGGACCCGGACATACGCGGGCTCTTCAAATGTATGATAAGGGGGCGGGCAGCCGTGAAGTCATTCTACATTGGTAGAGGTTATTTCTACTGATAAAACTTCACGTTTAGCTGCGAAGGCTTCTCAGATGATGAATAAGAATATAATTACTGCTACGAGGGAGACGAGGGAGCCGATTGAGGATACTGTGTTTCAAAGAGTATAGGCGTCTGGGTAGTCAGAGTATCGGCGGGGCATGCCTGCTAAACCAAGGAAGTGTTGTGGGAAGAAGGTTAAGTTAACGCCTGCGAATATGATGCCGAAGTGAATTTTTGTTCAGGTACTGTGAAGGGTGTAGCCTGAGAATAAGGGGAACCAGTGAATAAAGCCAGCAATAATAGCGAAGACAGCTCCTATTGATAGGACGTAGTGGAAGTGGGCGACTACGTAGTATGTGTCATGGAGTACAATATCTAGTGAAGAGTTGGCTAGGACGATGCCGGTTAAGCCTCCAACTGTAAATAAGAAAATAAAGCCCAGGGCTCATAGAAGAGGGGTGTCTCATTTGACGGAGCCTCCGTGAAGGGTTGCCAGTCAGCTGAAGACTTTTACACCCGTTGGGATTGCAATAATTATGGTTGCGGATGTGAAGTATGCGCGTGTGTCAACATCTATTCCTACGGTGAACATGTGGTGAGCCCAAACAATAAATCCCAGGAGACCAATTGCTATTATCGCTCAGACCATGCCCATATAACCAAAGGGCTCTTTCTTACCGGAATAGTAAGCTACGATATGGGAAATTATTCCGAACCCGGGGAGAATAAGAATGTATACCTCTGGGTGGCCGAAGAACCAGAAAAGGTGTTGATAGAGGATGGGGTCTCCACCCCCTGCGGGGTCGAAAAAAGTGGTATTTAAATTACGGTCTGTAAGTAATATAGTAATTCCAGCTGCAAGAACAGGGAGGGAGAGAAGTAGAAGGACGGCTGTAATGAGAACAGCTCAGACAAACAAAGGAGTTTGGTACTGGGAAATGGCAGGGGGTTTTATATTAATAATAGTTGTAATGAAATTAATAGCTCCTAAGATCGAGGAAATCCCGGCTAAGTGAAGAGAAAAAATTGTTAAGTCAACGGATGCTCCTGCGTGAGCAAGGTTGCTTGCAAGAGGGGGGTAGACGGTTCAGCCTGTCCCGGCCCCGGCTTCTACTCCTGAGGAGGCTAAAAGGAGGAGGAAGGATGGAGGAAGCAGTCAAAAACTTATGTTATTTATCCGGGGAAATGCTATATCAGGCGCCCCAATCATTAGCGGAATAAGTCAATTTCCAAATCCCCCAATCATAATTGGTATGACTATAAAAAAGATTATTACGAAGGCGTGAGCAGTAACGATTACATTGTAGATCTGGTCGTCCCCGAGGAGGGCGCCCGGCTGGCTTAATTCTGCTCGAATAAGAAGGCTTAGAGCAGTGCCCACTATCCCAGCTCAAGCGCCGAATACCAGGTATAGTGTCCCAATGTCTTTATGGTTAGTAGAAAAAAATCAGCGTGTGATTGCCACAGATAAGATGGCTGAGAGTTAAGCGGTGGATTGTAGTCCCACGAACAGAGGTTTAAATCCTCTTTTTATCAGGCTTCGAGGTGTTTTCACATACTGGACTGCAAATCCAGAGTAGCAGACTGACCCTCTGCCGGGGCTTTCCCCGCCTTTTTTTCTTGGAGGCGGGGAAAGTTAGATGGAGGCCCGCTGGTTTGGGCGCTTAGCTGTTAACTAAGAGATTGTAGGATCGAGGCCTACCTGTCTAGTAAGACTTTAGCTTAATTAAAGTGCTCGCCTTGCACGCGGGAGCTGTGGGATAGTGGCCCGCAAGTCTTATCAGGGGCTGGAAGATTTTCACTTCCGCTTGGGGCTTTGAAGGCCCCTGGTCTGAATGCTTTACCTAAGTCCCTAGAGGGTGAATAAGGCTGTAAGGGCGGGGGTCAGAGGGAGGAGGGACAGGGAAGCTGTTATTGAGATGGCCAGTGGGAGGGAATGTTGTGAGGGGAGGAGCCGTCAGGGGAGGGTTCCTGTTAGGTTATTTGGGGCTATGGTAAGGGCTATGGCATATGAGAGGCGGAGGTAGAAGTAAAGGCTAAGTAGAGCACTTAGCGCAGCTAGTGTAGCTGCGGGGGCCAGGTCTTGCTTAGTTAGCTCTTGTAGAATTAGTCATTTAGGCATGAAGCCGGTAAGTGGGGGAAGCCCTCCTAGGGACAGGAGTATGAGGGGTGCGAGCGATGAAATCACAGGGGCTTTTGCTCAGGATGTGGCCAGTGTGTTAATGGTTGTGGAGTTGTTGAGATTGAAGGTGAGGAATGTTGAGAAGGTTATGGTTAAGTAAATAATAAGGGTCAAAAAGGTAAGAGAGGGGGCGAACTGAAGGACCAGGACTATTCACCCAAGATGGGCGGTAGAGGAATAGGCTAGGATCTTCCGTAGTTGGGTTTGATTTAAGCCCCCTCATCCCCCAATAAGGGTAGAGGTTAGGCCTAGGATGATGAGGAGTGAGGAATTTATGGGTTGGAGTTGAAGGAGTAGTGTGAGAGGGGCTAGCTTTTGTCAGGTTGAGAGAATTAGGCCTGTGGGTAAGTCAAGCCCTTGAAGAACCTCTGGCAGTCAGGTATGAAGAGGGGCGAGGCCAATTTTTAGGGCGAGTGCGAGAGATGCCAGAGTGGTGGGAAGGGGGTGGGATATAAGTTGGATATCTCATTGGCCTGTTAGTCAGGCGTTAGTTAGGCTCGCGAATAATAGTATGGCGGCGGCGGTGGCTTGAGTGAGAAAATATTTGGTAGTTGCCTCAATGGCTCGAGGGTGGTTATGTTGAGCTATTAGAGGGATGATTGCGAGGGTGTTAATTTCCAGGCCTATTCAAGCGAGGAGTCAGTGGGAACTGGCAAATGTAAGGGTGGTGCCGAGGCCAAGTGAAAATAACAGGGTAGCTAAGACGTAGGGGTTCATTAGTAGGGGACGGAGTTGAACCATCGTGATCGGGGTATGGGCCCAATAGCTTGACGTTAGCTGACCCTACTAGGAAGTGGTGTATTGGAGGCACTGAGAGTTTTGATCTCTCTAGGTAGGGTTCGAATCCCTTCTTTCTAAGGAGTCGGGAGGACTTTAACCTCCATAATTCACTCTATCAAAGTGGCCCTTTGTTTCAGGCACAGCTCCAAAGTTAGTGTTGAGGAGGGATGCCTCCAAGCGCCATGGGTATGGCGAGGTGTCAAATAATTAAGGCTAGTGTGAGTGGAAGGTAGTTTTTCCAGATAAGGTGCATAAGTTGATCATATCGAAATCGGGGGTAGGAGGCTCGAACCCACAAGAAAATGACCGAGAGCAGGGCTGCTTTAATTATTAAGTTAATTGTGGTGAGTTCAGGTAAGAGGGGAACATACGAGGCCCCCAAGAAGAGGATGGTGGAGAGGGTATTTATGAAGAGGATGTTGGCATATTCGGCTAGGAAGAATAGGGCGAAGGGGCCCCCCGCATATTCTACGTTGAAGCCGGATACTAGTTCGGACTCACCTTCGGTTAGGTCAAAAGGGGCGCGGTTAGTTTCAGCAAGGGTGGAGGTGAATCATATTGCTGCTAGTGGTCAAGCAGGGAGGATTAGTCAGATAGCTTCTTGGGCAGTGTTAAACGTGAGAAGAGTAAATCCCCCCGTAAAGATAATTGTGCCTAAAAGGATTAGTCCTAAGCTAACTTCGTAGGAGATAGTTTGGGCTACGGCCCGTAGGGCTCCAATGAGGGCGTATTTTGAATTAGATGCTCAGCCTGAGCCAAGAATAGAATAGACTGCAAGGCTGGACAAGGCTAGAATAAACATAATGCCTAGGTTGAGGTCAATTATGGGGTGTGGGAGGGGCAGGGGGGCTCAGAGGGTTAGTGCTAGGGTGAGGGCTAGTATAGGGGCGAGAAGGAAAAGAATTGGAGAGGAGGTTGAGGGGCGGACGGGCTCTTTAATAAATAGTTTAACACCATCAGCAATGGGTTGAAGGAGCCCGTAGGGCCCTACGATGTTTGGGCCTTTTCGTAGTTGTATGTAACCTAAAACTTTGCGTTCGAGGAGGGTCAAAAAGGCGACAGCTAGGAGGACGGGCACTATTAATATCAACGGGTTGACTAAGTAAGTAATGAGTATTAATAGCATAGTTAGGAAGAGGATTTGAACCTCTGAATAAAGGGTTTAGATCTTTTGCAGTAGCCGGGCTGTGCCATCCTAACTTTATGTTTTTTCATAGGAGAGGGTTTTAGCCCTCTTAGGGCAACCTAAGCTATTTGCAAGCACCTTGTGTGTTTCCTAAGATACTATTTTCTCTAGTTGAAATATATCCCCTTTTGCCCAGTTTAGTTGTGCTCAGCGGGTAAGGGTGAGGCGCGCTAAGGGCGTGGGCCTCTTCTTTTCGGTCCTTTCGTACTAGAAAAGAGGAAGACATAGATAGAAACCGACCTGGATTACTCCGGTCTGAACTCAGATCACGTAGGACTTTAATCGTTGAACAAACGAACCCTTAATAGCGGCTGCACCATTAGGATGTCCTGATCCAACATCGAGGTCGTAAACCCCCTTGTCGATAAGGGCTCTAAAAGGGGATTGCGCTGTTATCCCTAGGGTAACTCGGTTCGTTGATCGGCGATGCCGGATCATTGATTGGTCAAAAGTTCTGTTCCTTAGAGCGGGAGCTCTTGGTTGAAGGAGGGGTGCTCCTATTCCACATGGGGGTTTTGTTTTACCCCGCGGTCGCCCCAACCAAAGACGCTGGGGAGGGCTACCTTTAGCTTTTGCCCTTTATCCAGGGGTAATTAAGGTAGTCTCCCTTGTGTCTAAAGCTTCATAGGGTCTTCTCGTCTTATGTGCGCATCCCCGCTTCTGCACGGGGAGATCAATTTCATTGACCAGGGAAAGGAGACAGTCAAGCCCTCGTGATGCCATTCATACAGGTCTCCATTTAAAAGACAAGTGATTGCGCTACCTTCGCACGGTTAAGATACCGCGGCCGTTAAACATATAGTCACAGGGCAGGCGGGACCTCTTATTCATAAGTTTGCAAGAGGCGATGTTTTTGGTAAACAGGCGGGGCTCATGTTTGCCGAATTCCTTCTTGCCCTTTCAGTCTTTCTCTGAAGGTACACCAGTGTAGGGTTAACGGTAGTTTTTGAATGGTTTTCTAGTTTTTTATTCATTATTCAGTTCCCTCTTTTATTGGGGCCGTTAAAGCTCGGTGGGGGGTCCGTTTCGAGTTACACGTGTGCTGGAGAGAGGGGCGAAAATATGCCCTCTTATTACTCATTTTAGCATAAACTCTCCCATGTTTGCATGGGAAGGCCTGGTAAATTTAGGGGGTTGTGATAGGGCTGCCAGAATATAAGGGGGTAAGTATGTTTGAGCTTTAACGCACTCTTTGGGGATGGCTGCTTGTAGGCCCACCAGAATACTTTGCCTTGAATTATGTGGTCATTACCCACCTTGGAAAGTTGTATCTTGTGTCAGAGGGGCTGTACCCCCTCTGACTAACTCTCGCGGTTTCTGTTATGTCGGGTTTAAGGGCGGGGGCCCTTGAATATTATGTGTTGACGAAAGAAGCCGGGAGGCTGAACTCCTATCCAGTTCCCAGGCAACCAGCTATAACTAAATTCGATAGGTTTATCACTCCTACTCAAAGGTCTTCCCACTCTTTTGCCACAGAGACGGGTGCGCCCTACAAGTCAGGCTGCCTTGGAGTAGCTCATCTAGTTTCGGGGTGTCAAACTAAAGTGCTCTTTGCTTGAATTCTACTAGCTAAATCATGATGCAAAAGGTACGAGGAAAAAGCTCTGCTTTTCTAGGCTTTACTGGTTTATTTCATTTCTCTTTCAGCGTTCCCTTGCGGTACTTTTTCTATAGCTCCACGGGCCCCTTTTCTGTCGCCCATACTAAGGGGGAAAAATGATTTGTTTTGTGGCCTAATCGTGTATTAGGGGGTATTAATAAGGTTTGTTGTTTTTGGGTGAGGGGGCTAGCTTATGGGCGTCAGGGTAATCTGATTTGCACAGATGTCTTCCCAGTGTAAGGGGGATGCTTTGCTGTCTTAGCTATACTCTGAATTAGTCCAAGCACACCTTCCGGTACGCTTACCATGTTACGACTTATCTCCCCTTTGCAAGTTTTAGCGTATTAGTTATACGGTATTGGTAGACTTGGGGAGAGTGACGGGCGGTGTGTACGCGCTTCAGCGCCGGGTTCAGCAGGACACTCTACTTCCTGCTTACTTCTAAATCCTCCTTCAGTGCACACGTTTCAGTGCGCCGTTCGTGTTCCCTGGGGGGAGGGAATGTAGCCCATCTCTTCCCTTTCCATAAGCTACACCTCGACCTGACGTACTGGGTAATACCAATTACGCTTACTTTAATACCTTCACAGGGTAAGCTGACGACGGCGGTATATAGGCTGATATAGGGCTAGAAAAGGTGAGGTTGAACGGGGATTATCGGTTCCAGGACAGGCTCCTCTAGGTGGGTCTAAAGCACCGCCAAGTCCTTTGGGTTTCAAGCTAATGCTCGTAGTACCCTGGCGGACAGTGGGAATAAGCAACTGTCTATGTTTAAGGCTAAGCATAGTGGGGTATCTAATCCCAGTTTGTGCCTTAGCTTTCGTGGGGTCAGGTTTAAATAAAGCTACTTTCGTAATTGATCTTCTTACTCTCGGTGCGTATCACTGCTCTGGTAGCGTTCGGCTTTAGTGTAAAAGTTGGGTCCTTAACCACGCTTTACGCCGGTGTCTATCAACTTGAGCCTCCCGTTTAACCGCGGTGGCTGGCACGAGATTTACCGGCCCTGATTTAACTTTAACTAAGTCAAGCTTTCGCTTATGGCTTAATGTCTATCACTGCTGGAATTCCCCGTGGGGGTGTGGCTAAAGCAAGGTGTCATGGGCTACCTAGGGTGTGCCTGATACCAGCTCCTTGTTCCCGGGCGGGGAACTGTGGGCATCTTCACTGGGGTGCGGATACTTGCATGTGTAAGTCTAGTTAGAATTGATAGAAAAGTCAGGACCAAGCCTTTGTGCCCGTAGAACTTTTTAGGGTCCATCTTAACAGCTTCAGTGTTATGCTTTCATTAAGCTATGCTGGC